TCGCATCCAGCTCATGAATGTTTGGAACCCATATTATGCAAGGAGACATTGCTTTTGCGAATTCGAATTGAAGGGTGGTAAAAATTTTTTCTAGTTCCGGTATCATATACACATTCCTGCCATTTCGAATCTCCCACTCCGTATAAGAGAGGATATCATGAAAGAGGATATCATGAAAGAGGATATCCTCATCAATATCCTCACGAACATCAATAGCGTCATCACTATCGTCATCACTATCATCCTCAAAACCCTCATCAATAGGCAAATCCGACTGGTCAATCGTTAACTTGTTCAGAAATACCCTAAATAAAGGAAGATAGGAGTTTTCCGCTAGGTATTTGACCAAATAGGATCGTCCAGTTCCTCGAGAACCTATCAATAAAATACCACTGGAGGGGGATAGCGCTAAGCGGAGCGAAAAGGGTTTTCGCAAATGAAAACTATCCCCCTCACACGGGGTTTTTGAATATGAATAAGTGATTGTGTGATAATGAGCAAGAAATATACGTCTTTCCGCTAAACAAAGTGCATTGAACTCATAATTCATTAGAAACTTTTTATGAATGTCAACTAAGTATCGTAAGTAAATTGCTCCCGGCTCTTCAATCATTTGATAACCCGAGTCATTCTTTGATAAATGATCACTATGAGTCAGACTCAATAGAATTTGATCAATCCCTTTTTCTCTCGTTAAGGTGGCGAACTGAACGAATATATCTCTTTCTTTATTCTCAACCAACTCACTGGTCGCGATAAAGGATTCTATTGGATCATCAATCCAATCACTGTTCACTTTTTTTTTTTTTATTAGAAATGAATAAAGAGCCCTACTCGTAGGGCTGAGATGTCTTGTATTTCTCGAAAAAGTGATTCGATTAATCGGATTTGGTATGATACTTATGAGATCGATGAGATTGATATTCCAAAAGCGTATTGATTTGACCCCATAAGCGGGACCAACACCCCACAGCATGTTGCGTATTTCTTCTAGAAAATATACTAATTGTTCCAGAGCAACTAGAAAGAGATTCTCGAAAGAATTCCGTTCAGATGGAGGATAGCTATCCCGAAGTTTTTGTAACTCAATGGTGTATAATGGAATCATCAAGGATTTGGCCTTTTTGAACCCTGTATGCAACTTACTACATTCTCGGGAAATAATGAGAAGATTTCTACAAACGAAATATCCAGCAAGAAGGAAAACGATTGAACAGACGAACTCCCCAACATTTAGCGATCTCAGATGTGTCCATATCAATGGTGGCTCATTATTTCGATGAATCGGTTCTTGGGACAGAAGAAACCGAAAATTAGGTAAACAATTACTCCAAATCTCACTTATCAGATCCCAACCCAATTTTTCCTTAAGAATTCGCCCTGATCGATGCATAATATCACGAAAAACGGATCCAAATTTGTGAATGATAGGTAATAGGTCTGAAACGGTATCTAAAAATATCCATTTTAGATATTTGTACCCTATCGAAGTAAGGAACCATGGCATATATTTTTTGAATAGATTCCATTTTGAGAGAATTGAAAAAGCAATCTCTCTATCCATCTCCACTTTTTCAACGCATTTCTTTAGACCAAGATTCCGTTTTTTCCTCTTTTCAGATGGAAAATCTTTCTCAGTGTGAGTCAAACCCATATTTAAGAGATACTGATACAAGTTCTCCCCTTCTGAATCAGATAGATTCATATCCGAAAGAGGTTGACAATAAGTTCTTTCAAAATTTTCTATTTGTCCCTCTGTTCCAGGTGTTCCAGAAATGTCTGCGATCGAATAACTACGAACGAACGGGTCGTATCGAATTGGAAAATGGAAAGATTTGTACAAGATTGGTGAAATAGTATCTCTCTCCAAAAAGGCATATTTTTTTTTACCGCCGCCCAAAGAAAAGATTTTGTTGCGAATGAACAAGGTATTCAGGAATTGTCCATATGTAAAATCATAATTCTTGATACGGGCCTTTTTCACATAAAAAGGGAATTTTTTCTTACAATAGAAAGGGAACTGATGTAGATTATTCAAGAATCGAAGTCGATTTGCTTTATAAAAAGCAGATATCAAGGAACTTCTATCAAATGGTTTCACGGGATTCAGCCAATTGTCTTGATCGTGGCATATCCTTGATAAATAGGAAGAATCCGTGTTATCAAAAGATTTCCTGTTGAAGGGTGATATGGCTCCTCGATTGATCTCCGATTTTTCGGAAGTATCGAAGGGTTTCCGGGTTTTCAAAAGAACGTTTGGAGCACCTATCGAACCTTTCGCGATAAGGATCTCGAACCTATTAATGGGGATATTCCCGAAACTCAGAAAGAAAAAAGGAAGGTAGTTATACAAAAAAAGAACTAACTTGGACCAAGGAATCGAATTAAGTAACTTGCTAAGGAACTTTCTAAGTACCCTGATAAGTAACTTTAAGAAAAGTTTAAGCACCTTGGGCAGCTGGTAAAAAATTAACGTAGATAACTCTTCCAAATCAAGTAA